TTGCGATGATTATTTTCCACTAATCATAAAGACATTGGTACTTTGTATATTTTGTTTGGTGTTTGATGTGGTCTTGTAGGTTTAGGATTATCTTTACTTATTCGTATAGAGTTAGGATATGCTGGAGTTTTTTTAGACGATCACTTATTTAATGTGGTTGTAACAGCACATGCTTTTGTTATAATTTTTTTTATAGTTATACCAATTATAATTGGCGGATTTGGTAATTGAATAGTTCCGTTGTTAATTGGAGCTCCCGATATAAGTTTTCCTCGTTTAAATAACATAAGCTTTTGACTTTTACCGCCTTCGTTTATTTTACTTCTTTCTTCTTGTTTAGTTGAGGGAGGAGCTGGAACTGGTTGAACAGTTTATCCACCATTGAGAAGGAATGTTGCCCATTCTGGATCTTCTGTTGACCTAGTTATTTTTTCTCTTCACTTAGCCGGAGTTTCTTCTATTTTAGGAGCTATTAATTTTATTACAACGATTTTTAATATACGGGCATATGGCTTAACAATAGACCGGTTAAATTTATTTGTATGATCTATTTTAGTTACAGTATTTTTACTTCTTTTGTCTCTTCCAGTTTTGGCTGGAGCTATTACTATGCTTTTAACAGATCGAAATTTTAATACTTCTTTTTTTGATCCCGCTGGAGGTGGGGATCCTATTTTATACCAGCATTTATTTTGATTCTTTGGTCATCCTGAAGTTTATATTTTAATTTTACCAGGATTTGGAATTATTTCACATATTTTAAGAAACCATGCTCGAAAACCAGCTTTTGGCACATTAGGAATAATCTATGCAATAGTTTCTATTGGAGTTTTAGGATTTATTGTTTGAGCTCATCATATATTTACAGTTGGAATAGATGTCGACACTCGTGCTTACTTTACTGCTGCTACTATAATTATTGCGGTTCCTACTGGAATTAAAGTTTTTAGGTGGATAATGACTTTATTTGGGAGACGTGGAAAATGGTCAGCCGCTATATTTTGAGTAGCTGGATTTATTTTTTTATTTACTTTAGGTGGGTTGACTGGAATTGTTCTATCCAACTCTTCACTTGATATTGTTCTTCATGATACTTACTATGTTGTGGCACATTTTCATTATGTTCTATCAATAGGTGCTGTTTTTGCTATTTTTGCTGGATTTATTCATTGATTTCCACTAATAACAGGATTAGCTATTAGAGAGATTTTGGCAAAAATCCATTTTTTTATTATATTTTTTGCAGTTAATATTACTTTTTTTCCACAGCACTTTCTTGGTTTAGCTGGAATACCACGGCGATATTCTGACTACCCAGATGTTTTTTATAAATGAAATCAGATTTCATCTTTTGGATCTTTAATATCAATTAGTGGTGTTGCTTTGTTTGTTTTTATAATTTGAGAATCTTTTATTAGTCAACGAACAGTTATGTGGGCTATAGCTGATTCCCGAGAATGAAGTCCCATACTACCTGTGGATTTTCACACAAATTTAGAATCGTCAATTATTATTAATTCAAAATGGTATACTCTTTCTTACAAGAAGAAATAACTATAAAATTTATAGCGTTTTGTTTAACATAAAATTATTTTCTATATTTGCTAATATAACTTAGTGATAGTTTAACATAAATATAAAGATAATCTTACCTTTAGCATAATGGTTGAACAATTACCTAATCTAAATTTGATTTCCCGAAAGTAACAAGATTTAATTATATTTTGGCTATATGTTTCATTATGCAGGCAAAAATAAAATTAGGAGTGAAAAGCTTTTCATTTTTACTGATATCTGGATGGCAGTGAAATATATTTAGTATAGTAAACAAATAAAAACATTTATGTGTTTTTATACCAAGAGATTTTTTTTAAAGGAAATTATTACTTTTAGTTTTTAATAAACAAAAATAATTTTGTTTTTAATCCTGATTTTTAACTGACAAATGGTTTAAATTTTTTACAGCTTTTTTAAAATGTTTAAATAAGTATTAATGTCTTAATCTATAGAGAGGAACTCGGCAAAACTTTTTTTCGACTGTTTACCAAAAACATAGCTTGTAGTTTTTAATTATAAGTGACTTCTGCCCAATGATTTTTTTTTAATGGCCGCAGTACCCTGACTGTGCTAAGGTAGCATAATAAGTTGGCTTTTAATTGGAGTCTGGAATGAATGAAATAACGGAAAAAAACTGTCTTTTTATAGATCTTAATAATTTTCTTAAATGGTGAAAATTCCATTTTAATAAAATAGGACGAGAAGACCCTAAGAATTTTTAAGAAAAATTTTAGATAAATTTTAATTTTTAGCTGGGGCGGCTTAAGACCAAAATTAAACGTCTTAAAATATTTATCTGTTTTTAACAGTTCTGATTAATATTACCTTAGGGATAACAGCATAATTTTGTTTTTAGTTTGTGACCTCGATGTTGGACTAGGATAATTATGATTAAAAGTCTAAAGATTTTGTTCTGTTCGAACACTTTTTCCTACATGATCTGAGTTCAGACCGGCGTAAGCCAGGTCAGATTCTATCCTTTTTTTGCTATTTTTAGTACGAAAGGAATTTAATAGTTTTAAATTTTAATTTGGCAGAATAATGCCTTTGATTTAGGATCAAAAAATATGAAATAATCATAATTAATTATAAAAATAGTTTACTAAAAACATTAGACTTCAAATCTGAAAACCCTTTTGGTTTTTATAACTAAGTAGTTAATTTAGCTTATTTATTTAAAGCTCAGCACTGAAAATGCTGCCAAGGTTTGTAAAACCATTAAACATTCTTTAAATAAGGACGTGTTTCAGTATGGAAGATTCTTAAAATCTTTGCATTTATTCTGCCACCTTAAAAAGAGTGCTCTGTCAAATAAATTCTAATAAGTAAGGTAAAAATATAAGACTGAATGAACACTACAAAAAATTCAAACAATATATAAAGTACTTGAATAAATCCTAAATAAAAATAAGAATTACAACAGACAGCAATCAAGGATATAATAATATGCCCAGCTCTAATGTTAGCAATTAGACGTACTGCTAAAGTAATCGGTCGGATTAAAACACTAATTGTCTCGATAATAACTAACAATGGAATTAAAATAACAGGTGTCCCTGAAGGTGCAAAATGAGCTATAGTTTTTTTAATATTATTTGTTGCCCTTGATAAAATTAATATCAGCCATAAAGAAAATGACAGTGAAACGGCAAATCAAATTGAAGTTCTAAATCCGTAAGTAAGTGGTATTAAGCCAAAAAAATTTACCCATAAAATTAAAATGAACAAAGCTAATTGAGTAACACTAAAAATAGTAATATTTTTAGGTGGTTTAGTTTGTGTCTTGTTAAAAATTCTTAAACTAAAATTATTTAGTGTAAATCTTTTAGGGAGAATAGCTAAAAGTGCAATTATAAAAGGCCCTCAAAAAAGTACCCTAGAAGAGTTGTCTAGAGAAGAAAATAAGTCAACTTGCATTACCTCTAGGGTTTAATTTTCCCCTTTTAGAGGTCGAAACTCTAGTTTTTAATAGAGGTATTGTTTAAAAAAAAAATTCTTGAGGACTCAAATTCCTCGGTGCCTAACACCGAAACAATAAAATAATGGTTTTTTATTATTCTTTTTAGAAGAAGCTAGTAATGTGTTGATTTTTTTTTTATTAATTGAGATTATAGTAATTAAAACTACTAAGAAGGCTACGGTTAAGAAAAAAGCTAAAATAGTTGAAGGAGATAATTGAGGCAATTCTAAAAAGTATTTTGTTACTTCTTTAATCATGAAAAGATTATGTGCTTATTACACCATTTTAGGTGGGGAAAAAAGCCACCTTAGATTAAAGATAATCTTTCTTTTGATTAACATTCAAATGCATAATTTGCTTTAAGATGAGGGACATCTTCCGATACCCCTACTTTGTTACGACTTATCTCATTTTATTACAACGAGAGTGACGGGCGATTTGTGCACAATAAAATTTTTATTCAACAGTTATTTTTGTTATTATTTACTTTTAAGTCCTTCTTAGAACTAATATTAATCTTAGTTTCCGACGAAAGTAATCATTGTAACTCACCTTAAATCTTCTAAATTCGCTACACCTTGATCTGTCTTTTTCTTTGAAGAGTTTTTGGAACCCTTTTAAAGGGTTCCTGAAGACGACGGTATATAAGCAATAGTTAAAAGTTAGTATTCTTGAGGGTTGTCAATTACTTGGTAAGTTCCCCTAATATTTTTCATTGCCGCCATGCTGTTTGAGTTTAACTAAATAGTAGCTTACTACTCGGGTTTTATTTTACTTTCCTTATAATAGGGTATCTAATCCTAGTCTACTATAGGAGTTTATGCTTAAAGCTACTAAAGAAAAAAAAATCGCTAAATAATATTTCACTACTTAATTAGCTTATATTAGAGAGCTAGCCCGTGAATGTTTTTTAATGAAGGTGTGACCGCGACTGCTGGCACCTTACTTTGTCATTAAATTCTTTCTAGTCTGAATTTTTTTTAAAGAAATAGTTCAAATTTATTAGCTGGATTATCAAAAAGTTCCATAACATTAAACTAAAAAGAAAAACTTTTTATATCGCAGCAAAGTATGGTTAAAAAAAGAGGAGAATTTAACCATAGTTGGGTTATGGGCCCAATAGCTTTACAATTTAGCTTATCTTTTTATTTACGAATAAGAAGCATATTTATCCCCAGGTAAAAAAGTACTTTTTTGATTTACAAAATCAACGCTCATAATATATTAGCTTCCGGGGAAGGATCCTCATCAGTAAATTCTGATATAGAGAAATAATCAGACAACATCGACAAAATGTCAGTATCATGCTGCTGTTAGAAATCCAATATAGTGAGTATTTCTAAAATGGTTTCTAATTAAACGAAGAAAACAAACTCTAAGAAAGGCAGTACCAATTATCACATGAAGACCGTGGAATCCTGTAGCGACAAAAAAAGTTCTACCGTAGATTCTGTCAGCAATAGAAAATGATGTCTCTTTATACTCACCTAATTGAAGATTTAAAAAATAAAATCCTAGTAAAACAGTCAGAAGTAAGCTTAATGTAGCTTCTTTTTTGTTTTTTTCATCAAGGGAATGATGGGCTCATGTAATTCTAACTCCAGATAAAAGAAGAACACTGGTATTTAGAAGAGGAACTTGAAATACTTCTAATGTCGAAATATTATAAGGCGGTCAAATTCTTCCAATTTCAGGAGTTGGAGCTAATCTCCTGTGGAAAAAAGCTCAAAAAAATGATAAAAAAAAGAATACTTCGGAAACAATAAATAGAAATATTCCATATTTTAAACCTGTTGTGACTAGAGAATTATGAAACCCTTGTATAGTTCTCTCCCGAATAATATCTCGTCATCAGAGATAAGCAATAATTGTTGTTACGGTGATTCCAATAATTAAAATTGATATATTTTTTTCTCGAATTATTCTAATAGTTCCAACTGGGATTGCTAAAACTCTGAAAGAAGCAAGAATAGGTCAGGGTCTTTTTTCAACTAAATGAAATGGCGTAGTCATAACTACGAAAAATAATTGTGAATTTTATGAGATTTTGGTTAAAAAGTGGGCAGTAGGGTAATTTTAATAAAAAAAATCGAATTGATGATTTTGTTTTAATTTGTAGGTTTGGTTTATTGAAATTTTCTTATTAAATAAATAATGGTTTTTTTTGTTTTTGTGATAACATTCAAGATGACTGAGTAGAAAGTAAGTGTTGGATTTTTAATCCAACCACGATTAATTAATCTCTTGTTTCGATTATTTAGTAGAAAAAACAAAAGAAGTACAGTTACTCGGAGAACCTTTTAGTGTGCTAACATGTGAAAACTCCTTAGGAAGAAAAAATTTTCTGTGTGCAGGATATAGATTTTTACTAAGGGGAAAAAAGCCTTTTTTGGGGTGTGTCTAAATAGTTAATATTTTTGAATATAATAATTATATTATAATTATAGATTTCGAATAATCTTTGTTTATTTTAGAGATAAATGGTACTTTGGGAGTACTCTCTGGGTAAGTAATAACTTAATTAGGGTTATGAGGATGGGGGGATACTTTAAATAGAAGGTATAGTTTGCAACTATAATGAGAAAAGTTGTTTCTCCTTTATGTTAATGTTTGGGTGTGGTTTATCTCTAGGGCAGATATCTTTCAGTAAATAGTTTATTTTAAAATATCAATTTTGGGAATTGAAGATTTATTAATGTAATAATTTCTGAAGTGATAACTATGGTAATTATTACTTCTAGAACTATTTTAATATCTTTACTAATTTGTGATGTGCCGTTAAAGGCATTTCTTTTTTTACTCTTATTAGGAGTTGTTTTGTGTTCAAGGGTAGTAACTATGACAAATTCGTGATGTGCCATATTGCTTTTTTTAATTTTTATTGGCGGTTTATTGGTTTTATTTATGTACATTAATATTGTAAAAATTTCATTTTCGAGTTTAGGATCCAGAATAATTTTTTCTCCGTTTGTTATTGTTTTTATTATTTGTTTAAAAGAACTAGGTCTTTTTTCAAATTTGAAGGGAAATTGATCAAGATTTTTTTTTTCTGGTAGGATTTTTTCTGTGGAGGTTATTTTATTATTAGTGTGTATTTTATTTTTGGTGTTTTTGGTTATTGTAGATATTATTTCACCGAAAGTTGGGGCTTTAGTAATTGGATAATCTTTAAGTAGTATGTCGAATCTAAAATTTAAAATGCCTGTTGTTTTTTTTTTGTTTGGAATTATTTTAAGATTTGGATTTCTAAATTTGGTTAATACTGGTGCTTGTCAAATTTTGGAATATTCTATTGCTTCTATGTCTAGATGTGACTTTAGGTTGGTTTTTATTTTTGATTATATAAGTATCACATTTAGAATAGTTGTTATTCTTATTTCTTTCTGTGTTTTTTTGTTTGCTAGTGAATACATAAGTCACGATTATTTTTATAATCGTTTTATTTTAGTTCTTTTTTTGTTTGTAGCTAGAATAAACGTATTAATTTTTTCAGGATCTATTTTTATTTTATTACTAGGATGAGATGGGCTAGGATTAACTTCTTTTGTTTTAATTGTTTACTATCAAAGGGAAAAATCTTTGGATGCAGGTTTTCAGACTTTAATAACTAATCGTCTAGGTGATGTTTTGCTTGTATGTAGATTTGTTGTTTTGGTTGGCTTTGGGAGTTTTTCTGTTTTAAGAATTGGTTTTAATATTTTATTGGTTTGAACTATTGCCTCTTTTACTAAGAGGGCTCAATATCCTTTTAGATCTTGACTTCCGGCTGCTATAGCAGCCCCAACTCCTGTAAGGGCTTTAGTTCACTCCTCAACATTAGTTACTGCTGGTATTTTTTTAATAATTCGTGTAGGAATATTCATTGAGTTTAGGTATCTTGCAAAGATATTGTTTTTATTAAGGGGATCTTTGACTTCTGTTTTAGGTGGCTTAGCAGCTTGTGTAGAAAATGATCTTAAGAAGATTATTGCGCTTTCTACTTTAAGACAATTGGGAGTTATGGTTTTTAGACTTGGATTGGGTCAGATTTATTTAGCTATATTCCACCTAATTACACATGCTTTATTTAAAGCATTGTTATTTTTATGTGCTGGAGTTGTTTTAATAAGGTCTTTTGGTATCCAGGATATTCGAGGTGTAAAATTTATTCAGTTACCACTATATATTGTCGTATGTATGAATATCAGAGGAATTAGTTTAGCCGGGGGACCTTTTATAGGTGCTTTTTTTTCTAAACATGTAATTTTAGAGGTAGCTTTTTTAGGGGGTTCATTAACATTATTTTGTTTACTTCTTATGTTATTATCTGGGGTACTGTCTGTCACGTACACTATTCGAATATTAAGAATATTAGCTTGAAATGGGACTAAATCTGTTTTTAGTTTAAAAGCCACTTTTAATAGTTTAATTTTGGTTCTTTCTGTAGCTCCTTTGTCTTTAGGAGCTATTTTATCTGGAAAGTTTATTAATATTTTATTTATGGATTGACATTGTTTTATAGTAGTGCCATCTCATGTTTTTGTGACTTTAAGTTTGTTAGGGGTGAGAGGAGTTGCTTTATTTATTTTTATAATATTTATTAGGAAGGATTTAAGATTTTTAAGTTCTATATTTTTTTTAACGCCTTTAGTTAGGGAGAGGAATTCAACTATTAATTTTTGCTTAGATAAAGTTTATGAATTTGAGTTAGGTTGAGTTGAACCAATTTCCTATAATTTTAAGAGATTTTTGTTTTGAGCAAGGGTTGTAGCTATACCTTCTGGGTGGCCTAGAACAAAGTCCCTATTATTTAGGATTAGCTTTAGCTTATTTTTAATATTATTTTTCTTAGTACTTGTTTAATCAAATTGTCTCATGTTTATTAGTGTGTTTATGCTTGATACTTGCAGTTGCTTATTTTTCTTTAATTGAACGGAATTTTTTAGGTATAATTCAAATTCGGGTTGGGCCTCAGAAAATAGGTCCTATTGGAATTTTTCAACCATTATTAGATGCTGCAAAATTGATTTTTAAAGAGACTGTTATTCCTGAAGGGAGATTTAAATTTGGTTTTTATTTATCGGCTGGTTTGAGTTTGCTTATTTCTTTGTCTTTATGATTAATTTACCCTAGTAGAATACCAATTAAATTTATTTCTTATGGATTGTTATTTTTTTTTTGTGTGTCGTCTATTAATGTTTATTGTGTTTTAGGAGCTGGGTGGTCTTCTAATTCCGTTTATGCTTTCTTGGGTGCAGTTCGAGCTGCAGCTCAAAGAATTTCTTACGAGGTAAGAATATTTTTTATTCTTTTGTTTCCAAGGTATCAATTATGTACTTATAGATGAGGGTATTCTTCAAATAATTTTCCAATCTTATTTCTTTGTTTTTGATTATTTATGATTTGGTTTGTTACTATTTTGGCGGAAACTAATCGAGCTCCGTTTGATTTTGCTGAAGGGGAATCTGAACTGGTATCTGGTTTTAATGTTGAGTATAGAAGAGTAGTTTTTACTTTATTATTTTTATCTGAATATATAAATATTTTATTTATTTCGATAGCGACATCAGTTTGATTTTTATACTCTAAGTCTTGTTGGTTTTTTGTATTTTTAATTTTTTTAGTATCTTCAGTGTTTTTGGTAGTGCGAGGTAGATTCCCCCGTTTGCGTTTTGATAAACTAATACTTGTTTGTTGAAAAACTTTTTTGCCTTTTTCTATTTGTATAATAATATTAGTAATTTTTTAAATTGAGTTTAATATCTATAATTTATATTTTCTGTATGTTTATTTTTTTACTAGTTGTTAGTATTATTTCGAAATTTCGACAATTATTAACTATTTTGATTTTGATTGAGGCTATAATATTATTGGTTTTAGTTTTATTTTTAAATTTTGGTTTGGCGAATTATTTTATTTTAGCTGTTTCTGTAATTGTATGTGAGGCGGCTATTGGGTTGACATGTTTAGTCTCATTTCTACGTGTTTTTGGAGGTGATTTAGTAAAATCCAGGTCTTTGAGGTTAGCTTAAAATTGTTTGAATGCATAAGTTTCGTGAAGTAATTTTACTTCCAAGTCCGATTAGTTTTAATATTTGATGGAATTGAGGTTCTATTTTAGGATTACTTTTATCTGTTCAAATTATTACCGGGTTAATTTTGTCTATACATTATACAGCGGACTTGGTTTGTACATTTGATTCAGTTGTTCATATTGTTCGGGATACTTCATATGGCTGATTTGTGCGCTCTATCCATGCTAATGGTGCATCATTTTTTTTCTTTGGAATTTATTTTCATATTGGACGAGCTATTTTCTATCGAAGATTTAAAACTCAAACTAAAACTTGACTTATTGGAGTTACTATTTATATTGCATCAATAGCAACTGCGTTCTTGGGATATGTTTTACCTTGAGGTCAAATGTCTTTTTGAGGAGCTACTGTTATTACTAATTTAATTTCTGCTGTTCCGTACTTAGGAGTAAGAATAGTTGAGTGAATTTGAGGTGGATTTTCAGTTGGCCAAGCTACTTTAAATCGTTTTTTTTCGTTACATTTTATCCTTCCTTTTGTTATTATAGTTTTATCTATAATTCACTTGGTGTTTCTTCACGAATCTGGCTCATCTAGTCCGTTAGCTGAGAAATCTCAAATTAATAAGATTACTTTCCATCCTTATTACTCGGTTAAAGATTTAGTTGGGTTTGTAGTGCTATTTTGAGTTATGTGTGTTATTTGTTGTGCTTTTCCGAATCTTTTTCTGGACCCTGAAAATTTTATAGAGGCCAACTCAATAGTAACACCTGTTCATATTCAACCTGAGTGGTATTTTTTGTTTGCTTATGCTATTCTTCGCTCAATTCCATCTAAGCTGGGGGGGGTAATTGCCCTTGCAGTTTCTATTGCTGTTCTTTACTTTATTCCTGTAGTTAATGGAAATTTTAATTATAAATTTAAACAGTTATTTTACTGAGGATTTGTTTCTTTATTTTTACTATTAACGTGGCTGGGTTCGTGCCCAATTGAAGAACCTTATTTAACACTTTCACGACCGTTAACATTAATGTACTTTATTTTCTTATTTCTTTTATAGCTTAATCTAGTTTATAAAAAACAGTAGTTTGTCAAACTGCAAAAACAAAGAAATATAGTTTGTGTTTGAGTTATGAGATTATGAGGGCAAATAGGACTTCAAGATCCTTCTACTCCAATTCAAATAGAAATAATTACTTTTCATGACCATGCAATGGTAGTTTTGGTGGGAATTTTTTCTTTAGTTTTATTTTTTGGAATTAAATTTGTTTCTTATTCTTTTTCGACTCGAACTTTACATGAAGCTCAAATGCTTGAGACGGTTTGAACTATTGTTCCAGCTATTTTACTTATTTTTTTAGCTTTGCCAAGATTACGACTTCTTTATTTAATTGATGAAAAGTCTACTGGTCTCCCGTTAAAAGTTGTTGGGCATCAGTGATATTGAAGTTACGGCTGGGGAAATTTTGAGAGTTTTGATAGGTTTATAATTAAGGATGAGGATTTAAATGTAGGTGATTATCGTTTACTAGAGGTGGATAATCGTGTTAACACTCCTTTAGGATGCGATATTAACTTGGTTTGCACATCGGCAGATGTTCTTCACTCTTGAGCTTTGCCAGCAGCTGGTGTAAAAATTGATGCTGTTCCTGGGCGGTTAAATACTAGAGGTTTATATTTTAATTATAGTGGGGTTTTTTATGGGCAATGTTCTGAAATTTGCGGAGCTAATCATTCTTTTATGCCTATTGTGATAGAGGTCTACTAATTTTAGAAGTATAGGTTGTACAGTTACCTTCCAAGTAAAAGGCTGCTATAAGCACTTTTTTGGTGAAGGTAGAATTGTAAATTCTAGGTTGGGTATTTAAATTACCCCCCTCTAAAATATATTAAGTTGCAAACTTAATTTTTGCTTTTTGCTTTAGAGTAGTGGCTTGTTCTAATACAGGCTGCCTCATACTTATAAAAATGAAAGTTTTTAAAACTAGGAGGTTTTATATTAGTTGAAGGTGCTAACTTTGATTAGGGATTAGGAATGATTCCAAACTTCTAAATTTAAGTTTTTCTTCTTTTTCTTCTTAATTTTAAGTTTTTCTGAAATAAAAAAAATAAAAATCGTCCGGGTTAACTGATTTGGCATACGAGTTAATATACTAACTTTAATAGTTTATGTTTCTGAGTTTACTTATGAATAATGCGGAGAAATTTAAAGTTGTTTCATTTTGTTTTAAAAACTCTAATTTTGAAAGATTTTTTTAATTTCCAAATATATTATATTTGCTTTAATAAGTAGGTTTGTGGAGCCTAAAAATCTTAGGATATTTGGTGTATTTACTATATAGTGATTGTACTGTAACTATAAGGGTTATGCCCAAAGTGTTTGATAACTTTTTAAAATAAAATTTTGGATATTATTAACTTTGGAGTCTAGTCAATCGATGGTTCCTTCATGTCATTCATGGATGAGCCCAATAAATAGAACTAGTAAAAAAGCCCAAATATAATATATCTGGTTAATATTATCTCTAGTTATTTTTATTGAAAGGAATGGGTATAACAGGGCAGCTTCGATATCAAAAATTAAAAATAATAATAAAAGAAGGAAAAATCGTGTTGAATAAGGAATTTGAGCAAAAAATAAAGGCTCAAATCCGCATTCAAATGGGGTTTTTTTTTCTATTTTTGCAAAGGAGTGTTTAATTGAGGCTAAAATAGTAGCTAATATAAATACTAAAACCACTACTAGAATTACTAAGAAATTGTAAAACACAGGTTTCTGTAAAAATATTACTTGAAAGGTTTTCAAAACCTTTGCTTGTGGAAACCTTTCTTTGAAGTTTATTTATTAAGGCTTCTAACTTTGATTAGGGGTATACTTACTCCAAACTTCTGTGTTTTTCCTTTTCCTTTTTCCTTTTACTTTAAGGTGGAGGCATAGTGTATTTTGTTTTAGACTGGCTGTTGCTAGGTCAATGTTTTTTTTAAAACAAAATTTTTCTTTTTCGATTTCCAGTTTTAGTTTCCTTTCGACTGAAGTTATCTCAATAATAATTTTTTTAAGGGTTCTTACAAGTTTTTTTTCTATTTTAGCAACCCCAACTGAAAAAAAATACTCATATTTAATAAGTATTTGGATTTTAGTTTTGTTTATGATTTTTACTTTTTCTAGTAGAAATCTTTTTAGATTTTATGTTTTTTTTGAAGCTTCATTGGTACCTACATTGATTTTAATTATTGGTTGAGGGTATCAACCTGAACGATTACTATCCGGAACTTATATAATGTTATACACGATTTTAGCATCATTACCATTACTAGGTTTAATTTTGCTACAGGGGTATTATGTTTCTAGGTTGAGAATTAATATTTTAAAGATTACTTTAAATAGAATGTCGTTTCTTATTAGTATGGTGGCGTATACTGCATTCCTGGTAAAATTACCAATGTATTCTTTACATTTATGACTTCCTAAAGCCCATGTAGAAGCTCCTTTGGCAGGTTCAATAATTTTAGCGGGGGTTTTACTAAAATTGGGGGGATATGGAGTATTTTTAATATTTAATTGTTTTGGGGTTGATCCGGTTTTTTTAAACTTGGTTTTGAGTTTAAGGATATTTGGAGCAATTGTGTCTTGCTTAGTTTGTTTTAACCAAAATGATATTAAATCGTTGATTGCTTACAGAAGTGTGGCTCATATAGGATTAGTTTCATGCGGGCTACTTATTAACACTTCATGAAGTGTTAATAGTGCCCTTGTAATAATACTAGCTCATGGTTTTGTATCCCCAGCTATATTTATGATTGCTTTTGTTTTTTACTCTAAAAGAAATACTCGTAGTTTCCCGTACATAAAAGGTATACTTTGCTTGTACCCAGTGTTATGTTTATTTTTATTTATTTTTTGTTGTTTAAATATAGCAGCTCCACCTAGATTGAACTTAATTAGTGAGTTGTTTGCAGTACCTTCTTTGTCTATAATATCTCCCTTTCTTTTAGTTTTTTTTGGTGGTGTTGTTTTTTTTAGTGCCGGATACAATATATTTTTGTATAGAAGTATTAGGCATGGTAAACCTATATGTTTTGTAGAAGCTAGCACATTGAAGAGAAACGAACTTAGTATATCTTTATATTTTATTCTTCCATATTTTTTTTTATTTAAAGTTGAACTATTCTTAATAGTGTAACATTAAAATATAGTTAAGTAAAAATATTTTGGATGGTTGATTAAGCAGCCGCCGGTTGACGGGAATCATTGATGTTGATTTATTTGGATTTTAATTCGTTGCTTTGTGGGGTCCAATGTTGTTCTTTTCATAGTATCTTTAATTTTAGGAATTATTATTAGGTTTAGATCAACAAACTGAATAATATGTTGAGTTGGGTTGGAACTTTCTACTTTTTCTATTATTCCTGTTATATATTTTTTCAGAAAAGTAAGTACTCTTAGTAAGGAAAGGGTTATAAAGTATTTTCTAGTTCAGTCTATGGCTAGAGGTGTAATTTTATTTTCTGGAGTTATATTATTTTCCATAGAATTGAAATTGCTTGCCTATAGATTTATAGTAGGTTTAATGGCAAAATTGGGTGTTTTCCCAGGGTACTTTTGAGTTTTAAGAGTTTTCATGGGTTTAAGTATATTTTCGTTATTGTTGCTTATAGTTCTCTCAAAGATGATTCCATTGATATTATTTGGAGAGGTAATTCACTTTGTTCCTTTTGTTTTTATTTTAACTTTATCGTTTTTTAGAATATTTATTGGAGCTTCTGTTGGACTAGGTCAATCAAAGTTAAAAATAATACTTGGGGCTTCTTCTATTGGGCATGGTGGTTGATTTCTTGCTGGTGGAATAACAGGTGATTTGTGGATTTACTTTTTAATTTATAGTATCTCTTCTTTAATATTAATTTGAATGTTAGAGTTAAGAGACTCTTCATTTATGAAGTTTGCGATACTTATTTCTATTAGAGGTCTCCCCCCCTTTTTGTTATTTGTAGGTAAGGCCTCCATTTTATTAACTATGGTTAATATTAATCCACTTTTTATTTTTATCCCTTGCTTAAGGGCATTACTTAGAGTTTTCTTCTATTTAAAATTTAGATACATTTTTTTAATCACAACAACTGTGATAAAGCGAGTAAATTTTAAATTTTCAAGGTTGTCTGTTTTGCTGTCGTTTGGTACTATGTCTTACTGATTTATTTTATAAGCGATATATAATTAAATTTTTAATTTAATTA